GGGTGAGTGTTGTAGTTATATCCTGTAACCATGGACTGAATAGCACCTTATGGTTGTATGATGCGGGTAAATGATATTCATTAAGTCCAGCTTCAATTGATTTGACTGAGACGGGGCCTCAGACGGCCATAGCGGAGTCCTTGCAAGTTCCCCCCCCCAAAATATAAAAATACCAAATGCATGACACCACAGTTATGTGTGAGCATGGGCTGATTAGTCATTAGTCCATCGAGATGTCTTATTTAAGAGGAAAGTGTGGGCGATTTTAGGTGAGATGGTCCTGAAGTAAGAACCAGATGCCTGGTAAAGTTCCAGTATAGAAACCCCCACGATGGATGGGCCCGGAGCGAGAAGAGGGATCCCTGCCGAGCGGGTTGATGATTTCACGCGGCCTGGTGATTAAGCTCGTGATCTATGGGTGATGATATGCGTACTGACTAGAAATGATTTGACATGATGTGCTATGCACGAACAAGAATAAGATGTACATGCTTATATGCATGGGGCAAACAATTTTATGCACGATGTACATATAGCACGCAACGCGTGCTGTGACATGTAAGTATTGAGGGTTTATGCATATCAGGCATAGAATTCTCTTTTAGTACTAGAGTATTATTTGGGGACTATGCCGTCGGTTGCGGCGGGATCAGGGGGTAGTTTAATAAGAATTCCAGCTTTGGGTGCTGGTGGTAGGGCCTTGGCTCTTTCCCTGAGTCTTAGGGAGGGTACGATTCTCCTTTGATGGCTTACAAGACCAGTGTAATCAATATACTACGAAGACTCTTCATTTTAGAATGTGATTTTCAATGATTCCTGCTACTGGCATTAAAATTAGGATTAAGGAGAAGTATAGAATGGATGCCACTTGACCAATTATGATGAACGGGGGTTCGACTGGCTGTCCTCCAATTCAGGTTAAAGTTAGTAGGTCGGCAACTAGAGTTCAGAACAGGCATTGGCTGATGGGGCGGAATATCATGCTTCGTTGTTTTGATGTGTGTAGTAAGGGGATGAATGCTAGGATTAGGATAGAGAGGATTAGGGCTAGTACGCCGCCTAATTTATTGGGGATCGATCGTAGAATAGCATATGCAAATAGGAAATATCATTCTGGTTTAATGTGGGGTGGTGTGTTAAGGGGGTTAGCGGGGGTATAGTTGTCGGGGTCTCCTAGTAAGTCTGGTGAGAATAGTACGAGTAGGAGTAGAATCAGAATAAGTAGTAGTGCTCCTAAAATGTCTTTAATTGTGTAGTAGGGATGGAAGGGAATTTTGTCTATATCTGAAGAAATTCCTGTTGGGTTGTTGGAGCCTGTTTCGTGTAAAAATAGTAGATGTACTCCCGCTAGAGCTGCAATGATGAAAGGTAAGATAAAGTGAAAGGCGAAGAATCGTGTAAGGGTGGCTTTATCTACGGAGAATCCTCCTCAAATCCACTCGACTAGTGTTGTACCAACGTATGGAATTGCTGAGAGTAGGTTTGTAATTACTGTTGCCCCTCAAAATGATATTTGTCCTCATGGGAGTACATAGCCCATAAAAGCTGTTGCTATCACTGTAAATAGTAGAATAATTCCAATGTTTCAAGTTTCTAGGAAGGCGTAGGAACCGTAGTAAAGCCCACGACCTACGTGGATATACAAGCAGATGAAGAATATGGAGGCACCATTGGCGTGTAGGTAACGAATAATTCAGCCGTAATTCACGTCTCGGCAGATGTGTGCGACTGAAGAGAAGGCTGTTGTTGTGTCTGATGTATAATGTATTGCTAGAAATAGTCCTGTCATGATTTGCATAATTAAGCAGATTCCTAGCAGGGAGCCGAAATTTCATCATGATGAGATGTTAGAGGGAGCTGGAAGGTCAATAAATGCGTTGTTGACAATTTTTAGTAGCGGGTGGGATTTTCGGATGTTGGTCATTAAGGTTCTTATAGTTGAATTACAACGGTGATTTTTCATGTCATTAGTCATGGTTTGAGTCCATGTAGGAATGTATGATGACGTACATTGTATTTATTTTGAGTATTATATTTGTAATTGGGTTTATTAGTTTTTCTTCTAAGCCTTCTCCGATTTATGGTGGATTAGGGTTAATTGTGAGTGGTGGGGTTGGTTGTATGATTGTATTAAGTTATGGGGGGTCTTTCTTAGGCTTAATGGTGTTTTTGATTTATTTAGGGGGGATAATGGTAGTTTTTGGTTATACCACAGCGATAGCCACGGAGCAATATCCGGAGGTTTGGGTGTCTAATAAGACAGTGCTAGGGACTTTTATTTTTGGTTTGGTGGTAGAAATATTAATAGTTATCTATGTATTGAAGGGGGAGGAGGTTGATTTTATTTTTAAGTTTAACGGGGTGGGGGATTGAGTGGTTTATGACACAGGAGATTCTGGATTTTTTAGTGAAGAAGCTATAGGAATTGCTGCTTTATACAGTTACGGTACTTGGTTAGTTATCGTTACTGGGTGGTCGTTATTTATTGGTGTAGTGGTTATTATAGAAATTACACGGGGTAATTAAATAGAATTATAATCAGGGTTAGTGTGATGAGAAATGAGAGGAAGTAAAGCTTAATGAGTCCCTTTTGATCTGAGACTAATGTAGAGGCTTTCACTTGTATGAGGGCGAGGGTTTTTGGTAGAGCGGTTTCCAGTCAGACTAAGTCTAGCAAGACAGACGCTGATTTTTGGCTTATTAGTAGATTTAGATAGGGTACCAGACGGTGTATAATAATAGGGAAGAAACCTAGAAGGTTGGAGAATTTGAATGATTTTGAGGGTTGAGTAAATTTTAGGTTTTTTGTTATGGTGTTGATTTCTATTGCTAGGGTAAAGCCTAGAATTGTGACTAGAAGGGCGGTAAGTTTTAGGTGCGATGGCATTGTTATTTGGGGGACTGTTATAGGAGGAATGTTGTAGGAGATAAAAAATCCGGCGAAGATGCTTCCGATAAGAAGGCGTTTAATGGAGTTAATAAGGAGGGGGTTGTTTTCGTTAATTAAAATTAATGGAGGGAAGCGGGGTTGGTTTAAGAGGGCGTAGAAGATGATGCGTGTGCTGTAAATGGCTGTGAGAGATGTAGCGATTAAAGTAATAAGGAGGGCTCAGGCGTTGGTGTATGACGTGTTGGCAGCTTCAATAATTATGTCCTTGGAGTAGAATCCTGTAAGAAAGGGAATTCCAGTCAAGGCTAGGCTCCCGATGATAAGGGCTGTGGTGGTAAAGGGCATTGTCTTGTAAAGGCCCCCTATTTTTCGAATGTCTTGCTCGTCGTTTAGGCTATGGATGATAGAGCCTGAACATATAAATAGTATGGCTTTGAAGAAAGCGTGGGTGCAGATATGTAGAAATGCCAGGTGGGGCTGATTAATGCCAATCGTTACTATCATAAGACCTAGCTGGCTTGAGGTGGAGAAGGCTACGATTTTTTTGATATCATTTTGAGTTAGGGCGCAGATTGCTGTAAATAGGGTGGTGATTGCGCCTAAGCATAGCGTAAGTGTTTGAGCAGTCTTGTTGTTTTCTATTAGTGGATAAAATCGGATGAGTAGGAATACCCCTGCTACGACTATTGTACTTGAGTGCAATACGGCGGAGACGGGAGTGGGGCCTTCCATTGCAGAGGGCAGTCAAGGGTGTAAGCCAAATTGGGCAGATTTTCCGGCTGCGGCTAGGAGGAGCCCCATTAGGGGTGCAGTAGGGCAGTCTTGTGAGAGGATAAAGATTTGTTGCATTTCTCACGTATTTAGGTTGGAAAGAAATCATGCTATGGATGCTACAAATCCGATGTCTCCAATGCGGTTGTACAGGATTGCTTGGAGGGCTGCTGTATTTGCGTCTGTTCGGCCGTATCATCACCCAATTAGCAAGAAGGACATGATCCCTACCCCCTCTCAACCAATAAATAATTGAAATAGGTTATTGGCAGTTACTAGGATTAGTATTGTGATGAGGAATAGGAGAAGGTACTTAAAGAATTTGTTGATATTTGGGTCTGAGTGTATGTATCATATTGAAAACTCTACGATGGACCAAGTTACAAATAGTGCAATTGGTACAAATATTATTGAGAAATAATCTATTTTAAAACTAAGTGAAAGTTTTAGTGTGTGAATTGTGATTCAGTGTCAGTTTGAGATAATTACTTCTTGGTTTAGGTGGATAAATATTATAGTTGGAATTAGACTTACAGTGAAGGCACATGCGATGGTGTTTTTTACGTAGAGGGGGTATTGTTTGCTCTTATAAATGTCAGAAGTGGATATTATAATTGGTAGTGTGAGTAATAATAGTGTGAGTAGTGCGAAGGTAGTGAATATGTTTATTACTTTTATTTGGAGTTGCACCAATTTTTTGGCTCCTAAGGCCAACGGATTACTTCTATCCTTTAAAAGTTTGAAAAAGCCATGCTGTTAGGCATGGTGGCATGAGTTAGCAGTTCTTGCATACTTTTTCGGTAAGTAAAGAGTTTTGATCTCTTACTGCTAGATTCACAATCTAGTATTCTTCTTAAATTATACTTACAGTATGTGAAGCCTATAATGACTTTAGGGTTGAGTGATAGCATTAGTAGGGGGAGCATATGTAAAGCTATGAGTGAGTTTTCTCGTGTGTAGGTGGGTTTAATGTTGTTAATATGGTGGGTATAATTTCCTCGTTGTGTTATGATGAGCATATATAATGAATATAGGGCTGTGATTATCATGTTGGCCCCTATTAAGATAATTGTGATGTTGGATCAGGAGAATGAGGCTATAATTACGAATAATTCTCCGAGTAGGTTAATTGTGGGGGGTAGGGCCAGATTAGTGAGGCTTGCTAGTAATCATCATATTGCTATTAAAGGTAGTAGTGTTTGCAGGCCTCGCGCTAGAATTATTGTTCGACTGTGGGTGCGTTCATAATTTGTATTTGCTAGACAGAAAAGTATAGAGGATGTAAGTCCGTGGGCAACTATGAGGGTGGTAGCCCCTATGTAGCTTCAGGGAGTTTGGATCAGAATAGCTACAATAACTAGGGCTATGTGACTAACTGAGGAATAAGCAATGAGTGACTTTAGGTCAGTTTGGCGTAAGCAGATGGAGCTGGTCATAATTATGCCTCAGAGGGATAGTATTAGAAATGGGTACGCTATATACTCTGTTAGGGGATTTAATATAGCTGTAAGGCGTAGTATGCCGTAGCCTCCTAGTTTGAGCAGGACTGCAGCCAGGACTATGGATCCTGCAATTGGGGCTTCTACATGGGCCTTAGGCAGTCAGAGATGCAGGCCGTATAGGGGTATTTTCACTATGAATGCTATTATGCATGCTAGTCATAGCAGTGCATTAGATCAGGAGTCTATTAAGGGTTGGTTTCAGTACTGCATAATTAGAAAATTTAAGGAGCCAACTGTGTTTTGGATATAGACAAGTGCCACTAGGAGAGGAAGAGATCCTGCTAGGGTGTAAAATAAGAAATAGGAGCCTGCATTAAGTCGTTCTGTTTGATTGCCCCATCGGGTGATGATAATTAAGGTGGGGACTAGGGTTGCCTCAAATAGGATATAAAACATGATTAGTTCTGATGCAGTGAATGTTATGATTAGGAGAACTTGTAGTAGAATTAGTATAGTAATATATAGTTTTTTTCGTGTGAGGGGTTCTTTGGAAAGGTGAGATTGGCTGGCAATTAGTATTAGGGGCAGTAGTCATGTTGTTAGGACCAGTAGGGGTGCTGATAGAGCATCTGAGAAAAATAGGAGTGAGAAATTAGTGCTGTTGTCACTGTATTGGCTAAGTAGGGATAGGCTAATAAGGCTAATTAATAGGCTATATATTGTTGGATTAATTCAGATTATGCTATTTTTTGATAGTCAGGTCAGGGGGATTAGTATGATGGAGGGGAAAATAATTTTTAGCATTGTAGGAGGTTCAGGTTTTGTACATAGTCTGTGCCATATGTATTTGAGATTATTACTAGTAGGGCTAAACCCAGTGCGGCCTCACATGCCGCGAATACTAGGAGGATGATAGGTATCATGCTAGCTAGGGTAAAGTGGGTACTTAGAATTATTAGAGATGCTATTACAAAAAGGGAAAGCATTATACCTTCTAGACATAGTAGAGAAGATATTAGGTGGGATCGGTATATTAGGAGGCCGATAAGGGATATAGTAAATGCTAGTATAATATTTATGTACACTATAGACATTTGATAATTATGAATTTAATCATAATCTAATGAGTCGAAATCACTAATTTTATTTAAACTAATTATCATATTCAGTTCATTCTAGTCCTTTTTGAGTTCACTCGTAGGCGAGACTAATTGCTAATAGTGAAATGAGAAGGAGGGCTATGATTAGTATAGTGTGTAAATAATTTGTTTGGGTTGCTCAGGGGAGTGGTAAAAGGAGGGCAATTTCTAGGTCAAATAGAAGAAATGTAATAGCAATCAGAAAAAATTTTATGGAAAAAGGTAAGCGGGCGGATCCTATGGGATCAAAGCCACATTCATAAGGACTCGTTTTCTCTGCGTAAACGTTTAATTGGGGTAATCAAAATGCAATTAGTACGAGGAGTGATGCTAGGGTAATATTTGTAAGTAGAGCCAGTAGGAGATTGATTATCCTTTTTCGGGCTTCTCCGAATCTAACTGATTGGAAGTCAGTTGTACTAATTAATACTAAAAGGATAGGAGCCTCATCAATAAATAGAAACGTAAAGGAATAGTCACACGACATCTACGAAATGTCAATATCAAGCAGCAGCTTCAAATCCGAAGTGGTGGCTAGATGTGAAGTGGAATTTTAATTGTCGTAAAAAGCAGACAGCCAGGAAAGTGGAGCCAATAATGACATGTAGGCCATGGAAGCCAGTGGCTACGAAAAAAGTGGAGCCGTAAACACTATCAGAGATTGTAAAAGGTGCTTCGTAGTATTCCGAAGCTTGCAGTAGTGTGAAATATAATCCTAGAGCAATTGTAATAAATAGGGCTTGTAATATGTGGGTGCGATTCCCTTCTATTAAGCTGTGGTGAGCTCAGGTAATTGAAACTCCAGAGGCTAGTAGAACAGAGGTATTGAGGAGAGGGACTTCTAGAGGGTTTAGAGGGTGAATTCCGGTCGGAGGTCAGCACCCTCCCAGTTCTGGGGTAGGGGCGAGGCTTGAATGGTAGAAAGCTCAAAAGAACCCGCTGAAAAATAGGACTTCAGATACGATAAATAGAACTATTCCGTATCGTAAACCTTTTTGGACGGAGGGGGTGTGATGTCCTTGGAATGTGCTTTCTCGAATAATGTCTCGCCATCATTGATATATTGTTAGCATATTTGTAATTAAGCCTAGCGACAGTAGGAGGCTTGAATTGTAGTGGAATCACATAATTAGGCCGGATGTTATTAAAAGGGCTGAAAGGGCTCCTGTAAGGGGTCAAGGGCTAGGATTCACTATGTGGTATGCGTGGGTCTGGTGGGTCATTAAGTATTGTCATGTAGGTATAGACTTACTAGTAGGGTAAAAACATAGGCTTGGATTATAGCCACGGCAAATTCGAGGATTGTAAGTAAAACTAGGACCACAAAAGTAAGGAGGGCTGTCAGTGTACTGATATTTATTAAGGCTAGAGTAGCCCCTCCAATTAGGTGCATTAATAAATGGCCTGCTGTGATGTTAGCTGTTAGTCGAACGGCCAGGGCCACGGGTTGAATGAACAGGCTGATAGTTTCGATAATTACTAATATGGGGATTAGTGGTGTGGGCGTTCCTTGGGGGAGGAAGTGCGCTAGTGATGCTTTCGTTTTATTGCGAAAGCCAGTGACTACAGTCCCAGCCCATAGAGGAACTGCCATGCCTAGGTTTATTGATAGCTGTGTGGTAGGAGTAAATGAGTGTGGAAGGAGTCCTAGAAGGTTAGTAGCCCCGATAAATATAATTAGAGACATTAGCATTAAGGATCAGGTCTGTCCTTTGTGGTTGTGAATAGTTATTATTTGTTTAGATGTGAGTCGAATTAGCCAATGTTGAAAAGAGATTAAGCGGTTATTAATTAGTCGGGCAGGAGTTGGAAATAATATACTTGGGAATATAACAACAAGGGTAACAATAGGAAGTCCTATTATTGTTGGGGTAATAAAAGAGGCAAATAAATTTTCGTTCATTTCGTTTCTCAGGGGGTGTTTTGGTTATGCGTTTTACTAAATTTGGGCTCTGGAGTTGAATAGTAGATGTGTTTAGAGAGTTTTAGTTGAAACAGGATGAATAAGGTTATAAGTATTGATAGAATTGTGATAAATCACGTTGATGTGTCCAGCTGGGGCATGTCACTAAGGAGGGCTTATGGCTCTCGTTCTTTAACTTAAAAGGTTAACGCTGACTAGCTTCTTAGTGAGCTTATAGTATAGAGGCAGATCATTCCTCAAAATATTTTAGTGGCACCATCTCAAGGACAATTGGCATAAAGCTATGATTTGAGCCGCAAATTTCTGAGCACTGTCCATAGAAAAGTCCAGGTCGTGTAGACATTAGTGTAACTTGATTTAGGCGCCCAGGGACTGCGTCTGTTTTTACTCCTAAGGAGGGAACTGCTCATGAGTGTAGTACATCTTCAGAGGTAACTAGTATTCGGATAGTTATTTCCATTGGTAGAACGACTCGATTGTCTACCTCCAGTAGGCGTAACTCGCCTGGTTTCAGGTCTGATGTTGGGATTATATAAGAGTCGAAACTGAGATCCTCATAATCAGTATACTCATAGCTTCAGTACCATTGATGACCAATTGTTTTGACGGTTAGAACTGGGTTATTGATTTCATCCATCATATAAAGGATTCGCAGTGATGGAAGGGCGATTGTAATTAGAATAATAGCAGGTAAGATGGTTCAAATGGTCTCGACTTCTTGGGCATCCATGGTGCTCGTGTGTGTTAATTTAGTTGTTAATATCAGAGTAATGATATATAATACTAGAGAACTGATTAAAAACACTACTATTAAAGCGTGGTCATGGAAATATAGTAGCTCTTCTATAATAGGGGATGTGGCATCTTGAAAACCTAGTTGAAAAGGGTATGGCATAGAGGTATATAGGGTTTTCACCTATAATTTGGCCTTGACAAGGCCATGTAAATTTTACTAATACCTCTAGATCGAGAAAGTCATAGTGGCTATGGGGTTGGCTTGAAACCAATTAGAGAGGGTTCGATTCCTTCCTTTCTTATCTATTTTAGGTTAATGTAGGTTGGCTCTTCGAATGTGTGATAGGGTGGCGGACATCCGTGCAGCCACTCTAAGTTGGTGGCTGTTAGCTCTACGGTTATAACTTCTCGTTTTGATGCAAATGCTTCTCATACAATGAAAACCATTAGTATAACTGCTGTTAAGGAGATGAATGAGCCTACAGATGAGATAGTATTTCATGTGGTGTAGGCATCTGGGTAGTCAGAGTAGCGTCGAGGTATTCCAGAGAGACCTAAAAAATGTTGCGGGAAGAAAGTTAGATTTACGCCTACAAATATAATTGCAAACTGAATTTTTGCCCATGTGTCATCAATAGTATATCCTGAGAATAATGGGAATCAGTGGATTAGTCCTCCTATGATGGCAAATACTGCCCCTATTGACAAGACGTAGTGGAAGTGGGCAACTACATAATACGTATCGTGAAGAACAATATCTAATGATGAATTGGCTAGTACAATTCCTGTTAGACCTCCTACGGTGAACAGGAAAATAAAGCCTAGAGCTCATAGCATAGCGGGGGATCATTTAATATTACCTCCGTGGAGTGTTGCTAGTCAACTAAATACTTTTACTCCCGTTGGGATTGCAATGATTATTGTGGCGGATGTAAAATAAGCGCGTGTATCTACGTCTATACCTACGGTAAACATATGGTGGGCTCACACAATAAAGCCTAGGAAGCCAATGGACATTATAGCTCAGACCATTCCCATGTAGCCGAAGGGTTCTTTCTTTCCAGAGTAATAAGTGACGATATGGGAGATTATTCCAAAGCCAGGTAAGATTAGAATATAGACTTCTGGATGGCCGAAGAATCAGAATAGATGTTGATATAGGATGGGGTCTCCCCCTCCTGCAGGGTCAAAGAAAGTTGTATTTAAATTACGATCTGTCAGTAGTATAGTAATACCGGCTGCTAGTACTGGCAGGGAAAGCAGTAAGAGGACAGCGGTGATTAAGACGGATCAGACAAATAAGGGAGTTTGATATTGGGATATGGCGGGTGGTTTTATGTTAATAATAGTAGTAATGAAATTAATGGCCCCTAGGATTGAAGACACTCCTGCTAGGTGTAAAGAGAAAATAGTTAGATCAACAGAAGCACCTGCATGAGCCAAGTTTCCGGCTAGGGGAGGGTAAACAGTTCAACCAGTGCCTGCCCCGGCTTCAACTATGGATGATGCTAGAAGTAGTAGGAATGAGGGGGGTAGCAGCCAGAAGCTCATGTTGTTCATACGGGGGAATGCCATGTCTGGGGCGCCAATCATTAAAGGAACCAGTCAATTTCCGAAGCCCCCAATCATGATTGGTATGACTATAAAGAAGATTATAACAAATGCGTGGGCCGTAACAACTACATTGTAGATTTGATCATCTCCGAGTAGTGTTCCGGGCTGTCCTAATTCGGCTCGAATTAGTAGGCTTAACCCTGTTCCTACTATCCCAGCCCAAGCGCCGAATAGCAGATAGAGGGTACCGATATCTTTGTGGTTTGTTGAGAATAATCAGCGGTTTATGAACATAGGTAAGATGGCCGAGCAGGCATTAGACTGTAAATCTAAAGACAGAGGTGACAGTCCTCTTCTTATCAAGTCCTGTGGTGATTAACACATTGAATTGCAAGTTCAAAGAAGCAGCTTCAAACTCTGCCGGGGCTTCTCCCGCCTTTTTTTTTCTCACGGCGGGAGAAGTAGATTGAAGCCAGTTGACTAGGGTATTTAGCTGTTAACTAAAATTTCGTGGGATACAGGCCCACCAATCTAGGAAGGGCTTAGCTTAATTAAAGTAGTTGATTTGCATTCAATCGATGTAGGATAGAGTCTTGCAGCCCTTATTAGACAGGAATTAAGTATTTGTACTTGCTTAGAGCTTTGAAGGCTCTTGGTCTGGTTTAACCTAAATTCCTAGTATAGTACTGATATTATAGGGGTTAAAGGTAATATTATAGTAGATAGTACTACTATAATTGGTAGCGATGGTATTCGTTTTGTGTTTTCAAATTGTCATTTTATTTTTATGTTATTAGATGAAGGGAATATGGTAAGTGCTGTGGAGTATGTTAGTCGTATGTAAAAGTATAGGTTTAATAGTGCTATTATGGCTATTATAGTTGGAAGAATGATGCTGTCATTTTTTGTTAGTTCTTGGATGATTATTCATTTAGGCGCAAATCCAGACAGGGGAGGGAGGCCTCCTATGGACATTATAACGGTGAGAATTAGTGTTGTAATGACAGGTGTTTTGTTTCAGGTTTGTGATAGAGAAAGGAGTGTAGTGGTGGAATTAATTATGAATAGTATAAATATTGTGATTGTTATTGTGAGATATACTAGTAGGTACAGTATTGTTATGGTGGGGCTGTAGACTATAACTGCGGTTATTCAGCCTATGTGCCCAATTGATGAGTAGGCTATGATTTTTCGTAGTTGTGTTTGATTAAGTCCTCCTCAGCCTCCAATTATGATTGATAAAATAGATATAGTTAATAGTATGTTTGAGTTAATAGATGGGGCAATTTGGTAGAGCACGGAAAGAGGGGCTAGTTTTTGTCAAGTCAGTAGGATCAGTCCTGATGCTAAGGGGATGCCTTGTGTGACTTCTGGTACTCAGAAGTGGAATGGGGCTAGTCCCAGTTTTATGGTTAGAGCGGTAGTGATTATGATGGATGAGGTCTGGTTGAAGATTTTTGTGGTAGTTCATTGACCTGAATATATTAAGTTAATAATTACTCCTAGCATGAGTAGTATTGATGCGGTAGCTTGGGTGAGGAAGTACTTAGTGGAGGCTTCTATGGATCGGGGGCTGAAGTTTTTTATTAGGATTGGAATGATGGCAAGCATGTTTATTTCAAAGCCAATTCAGATAAATAATCAGTGAGAGCTAATTATAACAATTAAAGTTCCTGCTATAACTGTGAGTAAGATAATACTAAAGATTAGGGGATTTATTAGTACGGGAAGGGTATAAACCAACATTTTCGGGGTATGGGCCCGATAGCTTATTTAGCTGACCTTACTATAGGATATGGTGTAGTGTGGTAGCACGAAGAATTTTGAATTCTTAGGGGCAGGTTCAACTCCTGCAGTTCTAGAAATAAGAGGGCTTAAACCTCTATTATTTACTCTATCAAAGTAATTCTTTTGTCAGACATATTTCTTATGTTTGGGGCGGAATTCCTGCTGTTGAGATAGGCAATGAGACATGTCATATGCATAGGGCTAAGGTCAGGGGAAGAAAGTTTTTTCATAGTAGGTGTATTAGTTGATCGTATCGAAATCGGGGGTAGGATGCTCGGATTCATAGGAAGGTTACGGTTAATAGTAGCGTTTTAAGGACAAAGTTAGCTGTGTATAGTTCTGGTATATAGGGATTATGAAAGGCTCCGAAAAACAAAATGGTTGTAAAAGCATTTATTATAATGATGTTAGCGTATTCTGCTATAAAAAATATAGCGAAAGGGCCAGCTGCATATTCTACGTTAAAGCCTGATACTAGTTCGGACTCTCCCTCGGTTAGGTCAAATGGGGCTCGGTTGGTTTCGGCTAGTGTGGAGATAAATCATATTATGGCTAGAGGTCAGGCCGGGATAATTATTCATATATGTTCCTGAGTTGTAATGAGTGTAGAAAGAGTAAAGGACCCATTTATTAGAAGTACGGAGAGTAGAATAATAGCTAGTGTAACTTCATACGAGATAGTCTGGGCGACGGCTCGGAGAGCACCAATTAGTGCATATTTTGAGTTGGAGGCTCAGCCAGATCATAGGATAGAGTAGACAGCTAAGCTAGATATAGCTAGTATAAATAATACACCTAGGTTTATGTCAACAAGGGGCTGTGGTATTGGGAGGGGGATTCATATGGTTAGAGCTAGAGTTAGAGCTAGGATGGGGGCAAGAATGAATATGGTGATAGAAGAAGTGGCGGGGCGTAGCGGTTCTTTAGTAAATAGTTTGATGGCATCTGCAATTGGTTGTAGTAGACCGTAGGGTCCTACTACATTAGGGCCTTTTCGGAGTTGTATATAGCCTAGGACTTTCCGTTCTACTAGGGTGAGAAATGCTACTGCTAAGAGGATGGGAACAATGAGCGTAAGGATATTAATTATGAACATGTATGTTAGGGAGAGGAGTTGAACCTCTGGGTGTAAAGTCTTAAGTTTTATGCAATTACCGGTCTCTGCCACCCTAACAAACCCTGGTCTAGGGCTGTGTTTTTTTGAACTAGTTAAGTTAAGATTATATCATTAATTGGTTCTAAGGCGCCCCTGCGGGGTAGGCCTTATTTCTCTTGTCCTTTCGTACTAGGAGAAATTAATAATAGATAGAAACCGACCTGGATTGCTCCGGTCTGAACTCAGATCACGTAGGACTTTAATCGTTGAACAAACGAACCTTTAATAGCGGCTGCACCATTGGGATGTCCTGATCCAACATCGAGGTCGTAAACCCTATTGTCGATATGGACTCTTGAATAGGATTGCGCTGTTATCCCTAGGGTAACTTGTTCCGTTGATCAAATAATTTTGGATCAATAAGTGACACTACATTTTGATCGGCAGATCTAAATTTTAGTCACTCGGAGGTTTTTCTGTTCTCCGAGGTCACCCCAACCGAAATTGTTAGCCCAGGTAGAGTGTTGTTATCCCTTGGTGGTTAACTGTATTTTTTTTGGGCTAGTTAATTGAAGCTCCATAGGGTCTTCTCGTCTTATTTGCTCATCCCCGCCTCTGCACGGGGAGGTCAATTTCACTGATTGGAAGCAAGAGACAGTAGAACCCTCGTGTGGCCATTCATACAAGTCCCTATTTAGAGAACAAATGATTATGCTACCTTTGCACGGTCAGGATACCGCGGCCGTTTAACGAGTGTCACTGGGCAGGCAGTGCCTCTAATACTAGTAATGCTAGAGGTGATGTTTTTGGTAAACAGGCGGGGCTCGTGTTTGCCGAGTTCCTTTTGCTTCTTTTAATCTTTCCTTAATGCATGCCTGTGTTGGGTTAACAGTGAGTTTAATAAATTGTTCATTGGTGGGTTAGATTTATTAAGTGTTAACTGTCAGTAGAATATCCGTTGCTGACATAAGCTTATGCAGGGAGAAATATTTCTTGTTACTCATATTAACATTATTGCTTCTATTAATTAATAGATTAGTCCAGTATTGGATTAGGAGTTCCTTGTTGATTATTGGAATTAAAATTTTGTTGAATGTTGAGCTTGAACGCTTTCTTAATTGATGGCTGCTTTTAAGCCAACTATGGTATTGGTTGTTTTTACTCTCTAAGTAAGGCTGTATCCTCGGTCTAAAAAGCTGTACCCTTTTAGACTAGCTTTTAAAAATACATTAAAATTAGCGGTTTTTTAGGTATTTTTAAAGTTGAACTTACATTCTTTTCCTGGACAACCAGCTATCACCAGGCTCGTTAGGCTTGTCACCTCTACTTGCAAATCTTCTCACTATTTTGCCACATAGACGAGTTCGCTCCGTAGGCTGTTCACAAGTAGCTCGTCTGGTTTCGGGGTATTTAACTTAAGTTCTCTTTGCTAAAATTTTCTAGTTAAATCATTATGCAAAAGGTACAAGGGCTAATCTTTGCTTTTTATTACTTTTAGGTGTTCTTTCATCGTTCCCTTACGGTACTCTCTCTATAGCGCCAATAAATAAATTTCTATCTCCTATACTTTAAAAGAGTGAATAAATGTTTTGTTTAATGGTTTTAAAATAGTTGAAATATGGTGGTTTCTGGGCTAGCTTTAGTTCAACACGTTCATTTTTATGAAATCTCCTAGGTGTAAACTAGGTGCTTTTTTTAAGCTACGTTTTGTTTATCCAAGCACACTTTCCAGTATGCTTACCTTGTTACGACTTGTCTCTTCTCATATATTTGACACTTGTTATATTTGCTTATGGGCCCGTTATACTTGAAGAGGGTGACGGGCGGTGTGTGCGTGCTTCATGGCCTAGTTCAATTAAGCACTCTATTCTTAATTTACTACTAAATCCTCCTTTGGTCCCTAATTTCATAGGGGCTTTCGTAAGGGTTTTGAGATTTTCTTGGGATAAGAAAATGTAGCCCATTTCTTCCCATCCCATTGGTTACACCTTGACCTAACGTTTTTATGTTTAAATAGTTGAGCTTACTTTTGTTCCCTATAGGGGTTTGCTGGAGATGGCGGTATATAGACTGAATTAGCAAGGGTTGGTAAGGTTGATCGGGGTATATCGATTATAGAACAGGCTCCTCTAGGGGGGTATGAAGCACCGCCAAGTCCTTTGAGTTTTAAGCTGTTGCTAGTAGTACTCTGGCGAGCGATTTTGTTATTGTAATCACTTAAATTTAGGGCTAAGCATAGTGGGGTATCTAATCCCAGTTTGAGTCTTAGCTGTCGTGTAGTGGGTTGCATTAGGGTCACTTTCGTAGTTTATTTTTACGCTGACCATAGCTTTTTACATCTTGGTCAGGGCTTAACTCTATTTACTAGTTACTCGTTAACACGCTTTACGCCGGGTTTCTATTAATTCGGGTTAATCGTATGACCGCGGTGGCTGGCACGAAATTTACCAACCCTTAAGTAATATAACTTAGTCAAACTTTCGTTTATAACTTAATTCTTGTCACTGCTGTATCCCGTGGGGGCGTGGCCAAGCAAGGCGTCGTTAGCTACAGGGTTGTGTGCTTGATGCCCGCTCCTTCTGTTCAACTAGGACTTAGGGGGCATTCTCACTGGGGTGCGGATACTTGCATGTGTAAATTTATTAGAAACTAATAGAAAGGCTGGGATCAAACCTGTGTGTTTATGGGGCCGTGAGCCCATCTAGGCATTTTCAGCGCCCTGCTTTTAGGTTAAGCTACATTAAC